AACGCTTGCCTAATTGATTTATATACATCCTTCCTGATTGAGACCACACATAAAAATGATATTGCCATAAATGTACAAAGAAAATTTTCCATTTATTTATCAAAAGGGGCGTATCCGTTAAAGCCAGAATTGATTTTCCTTGATATCTAACATAATGCATAAACAGATCCTGTAAAAACCATAGGCTGATCGGAAAATCATTAGCAAGGGCGTCTTTTACGGGAGGCTTTATTTTTACATATAAAAAAATTCGCTCAAAAAAAACACCAAAAGCTGTTAATTGTAAATGAGAAGATTTGTTGCGGAGAAAAAGTAAGATGGATTCGTATTCACAAAGATGAGAATTATACAGAAACAAGAAAAATCTCGGATTACTTTTTGAAAAAATAGAAATAGATTTAGCTATAAATTTGTGTGGAATAATAAGGCTATTCCAATTAATATTAGAATACTCATAAAGAAAAAGACCTAATAAATACAAAGAGGAGGCATCTTTTACCCAGTAACGAAGGGTTTGAACTAAGATTTCCAGATGAATCGGGTAGGGTATTAGAACATCTGATACATAATTTAAATGTAGGAATTTGTCCTCTAAAAACGGAAATGGTGAATGAATTGATCGTAAATTATAATACTTTATGGTTTCTGCCCCCGTTAAAGAAGATACTAATAGTAGGGAAAATGGAATTTCCAAAACGACTGCAAACCCCTCTGATATGATTTGAAAATACAAATTTTTATTGAACCCAAAAACTTGATTTTGGTTAGAATGATTAACGGAAAAAATCAAATGATTCTGTTCAGACATTCGAGTAATTAAACGTTTTACAATCAGGAAACTATATTGACTGTCATAACCCACTTTTTCCAGCAAATTCAATCTATTTAAATCATGATCACGAGCAAATCCATAAATATACTCTTGAAAGATAAGTGGGTATAGAAGGTTATGTTTCCAAGATCTAGCTAGTTCTAAATATTCTTGAAACTCTTCCATTTCAATTAAATTTGAGCCGAAAATACGACAGGATGTATTGGGTTATCAAATGATACATAGTACGATAGAGTTAAAACAAGGTATTATTTGAATAAATAATTAATAAAATGGATACCTCGTAAAAAGCTACGACTCATTAACAGACTCTCTGTACTCCCTTTTTTAAACCAATTAGGTTATGTTGATTTTCGGATAATAAGATGGTTAGAAGTCCTTTATTTTTTCAATCCAATCGCTCTTTTGATTTTGAAAAAAAAAATTCGTTATCAATATACTGCCTTCTTCATACACATTTATCTCCCCCACATAATAGAGATAACTATATAGTTAGGATTCAAAAAAAATCAATAATACACTCATGGGAAAAGCCTTTCCCGCGTCAAGCACTAATATAGTTTTAACGTCTAATTAGATCAGGCACTCAGTCAAAAATTAAGAACAGGAGCTCGTTACTTTATGTTTTCGTATAATTGGAACCTATAGTTAGGTTCTATCCATTTATTTACTAGACCCAATTAGTTTGAATTTCTTTGCTTTTTAAATTGTTTGAATTATTGATTTTGTTCCAAACCAATAATTCAAACAATTTAAATAAGGATTTAGCCTTATTCTTATACAGTAAGAATAAAATATTCTTAGAATTATCTATTGATACGACATGCTGCTTTTTCCAGTCGTTCCTTTCAGGATCAGTCGCAGTCTTACAAACTCTACCGAAGGTATAGACGAATCTATTAGTTCATACAAATGTGTAAAAGATGCTAGCCGCACTTAAAAGCCGAGTACTCTACCGTTGAGTTAGCAACCCGAACTAAAAAAAAAATTAGAGTGTTTAGAATGTATAGATACAAACAGAATCCCAATACCAATACATAAAGATAAATAAATAAATTTAATTGTATAGAGTAATCCATTTATTTAAAAATAGCAAAAAAAAATATAAAAATTTATAATCAAATCAATTATTAACATAATAAAGATGTTCAGATCTGATAAAAATATAAACGAAAATAAAAAGAATTGTCGACCAACTATTGTCTTTTATGTTATCCATTATTCTATATTTTATAATATAAAAAAAGACTTCTTATATCACAATACATTCAATGAACCCTTTATTTTTTTATTGGAATCAAATAAGGCGGAAATAAATAGATTTTTTTATTCACGCTCAGATTATATTTATTCGATACACAGTTGTCAATATGAATGTGAATGTTGAGAAAAGAATACAATATAAAAATAAACAAAAAAATAATAATAAATTGAAAAATTGAATTGAAGTTTTAATTTATTAAAATCAAAAACTAAGGATTTATGTTGGATTGGCACTACATATATAATCTATATATAAAGTAAAAGGTATAGACAGACGAATAAATTAAACAAATGAAGTCTAAAAACCCCCTTTATTCAATTAATATCACTCAATATAAATTAAGTAAATAAAGTAAAGATTAACCCTTTGCTTTTTTTCTTCCTAGAATTCCACTGAAAAACGCCCATTGACATGGAAATAAACTTTTCTTGTTATAGTTATAAAAGACGACATTATGTACGAAAACAAAAGCAAAGAAAGGATTATACAAAACTCTATACAAATCGCCCAACACCCTCTTTAATTTTAATTAATTTATATATATTTTATATTTCGTTAATTGAATTTTGGTTAGTGTGATTAAAGCGAAGTTCCATAAAAACACCCGCTTTCTTTGAAATATCATGAACAGTTCCTGTAGGCTGAGCCCCTTTTTCAAGAAAATATAGAATAACAGGAACATTTAAATAGGTTTGATTCTTTATCGGATCATAAAAACCTACTTTACGAAGAGCTCTTCCTTCTCTTCGGGATCGAACATCAATTGCAACAATTCGATAAATGGCTCATTGGGATAGATGTAAATAACCCCCCCCCGAGAAACGTATAAGAAGTTTTCTCCTCGTACGTCTCAAGAAAATTCAAGTTATTTTGATGTATAAAATTCTAATATCAAATATATCCCTAAAATCATCAATTAGAACAATAATTTTCTTTTTTTTTTATAATCATATGCTTGAAATACTTGTTTCTTATTCTTTGCCCAACCAAAGAAATTTTGTGTATTTGTAATTTGATTTGCACTCTCATAACTCAAGTTGGATAACCCCCAAAGAAAACCTTTAGACACATTTCGTTTATTGAGCAGTCTATAATCCCCTTTTCTTTTTGTCTGTCTCCTTTCGAATCTATTTTGATTCTTCATAGTTCTCGTAGTTGAGACAATTGAAAAAGGTATTTCCTTGTTCTAGGATCCTTTATCTTTCGTTGCCTTGAATCATTGGGTTTAGACATTACTTCAGTGATCTTTAATCGTTTCGGTTTCAATAAAAATGGCAGCAACATACCATTTGTTGTGATTTCTTTCGATCAACAAATCATACGAATGGTTGATTCCTGTGAAATAAATTTTTGATTTGATCGAAAGTGTCTTTCAAATTCCAAAAAGTTTTACTTTTGAATTTAAGACTTCCTTGAATTGGATCCCTTCGATTTCTATATCGAAAATATACTTAAGAAAGTTATCCCAATTTATTAATTGATACTTAACCCTAGATTCTTGCCTCCGATAAACGAATCAATACAGTCTGCTCGCGCTCCATCTTGTACGACCCAGTTTCCATCACAACCCCCTCCCCAAAAAAAAAATGAGAGTTATGGCGAACCAGAACAAACAATGTCGAGACAAAAGCACTTTCATTCCTATATAATTTTTATAAAATATAAAAAAATGGTGGGTGTAAGAATCCACAGCGGATCGTGTCCTTCAAGTCGCACGTTGCTTTCTACCACATCGTTTTAAACGAAGTTTTACCATAACATTTCTTTAGTTTGGAACCGATATGTAATTAATTCCATTATGGAATCATGAATAGTCATTGGTTCACTCAGTACCTAAATAATCGATATTTTCTTTTTTCCTTCTATTCTATTTTCTATATTAAAAAAAGGTATTGCCAAAGTCGCAATAATGTAAAAGAAAATATTTTTATTAATTAAAAATAACATGACTAAAATTCAAAAAAATAAGTTCTTTTTGAATCTGGATCTTCAAATATCTTGATAGTGATAAAAAAAATTCAACAATTTCATACTTCTTCGAGTGCTAAGAACTCATAAGAAATCATCAATTTCAGAGATATATCACAAATAGATTCTATTACATCTATATGTTATTTGAACACGATTAAATTTGTGAAAAGGATATGGTTCAGAAAAGTCTCATTAAGAATAAAATGTCTTCAATATTATATTTCTTAAACACAAGGTTGTTCAAATTCAAAAAAGTAATCTTTATTTTATTCTGATTTATTCTGATAAAATAGAAACGATATCTCATAATATACGTCATCGATATCGTTTCTATTTTATCAGATATATTATAGGCATGGGCTAAAGCTGCGATAATATCATACTGTATTGGGTGTATGTACAAATACGCTCTGGGACGGAAGGATTCGAACCTCCGAATACCGGGACCAAAACCCGTTGCCTTACCACTTGGCCACGCCCCATTTCTATTCAATACTAATAAAGACTAATATTGGTACTAGTAGTTCGTCAATTTCAGTCTAAATATCTATCAAATATATTAGCTTATTGATAGAATTTTTATATGTGTAGATATAGAATTAAACTGCTGAATTTCTTGATTATTACATAGAATTCAATTAAGATATTGTATGAAAGTATGATTTATCCTATTCACTTTTGATTTGAGAATTGAAGTTGAAGAATTTTTGATTGGTCAAGTTCAAATCAAAAAAGGGTTTTTGGTATATCTAATTTATTTTTATTCATTTAACCTTCTCTAAATAACTCAACTTATTAATAACTCAATCAAAATAAATATAATTACCCTCAAGAACAAAATATTTGTTATGCTTAATATATTAAGTTTGATCTGGATCTGTCTTAATTCTGCCCCTTATTCAAGTACTTTTTTTATGGCCAAACTGCCCGAGGCCTATGCTTTTTTAAACCCAATCGTAGATTTTATGCCAGTAATACCTTTGCTTTTTCTTCTATTAGCTTTTGTTTGGCAAGCTGCTGTAAGTTTTCGATAAGATCAGATGAGTCTTACAGTAGCGATGCTCGATTCCAATATTTAAATTATGGTATAGCTGTGATAAGTTGGGAACACCCCATTTCACTTCCTTATTTTGACCCTTTTCCATTGAAAGACCTTTTGGAGTTTTTCACAATGTCTAATTCTGGGTATAAAGTATAAAAGAAACTTTTTGGTTATACTTTTTGAAAATTCTTTTATTTTTCTAATCTGAAAAGAACTTTATTTCTTGGTTTGGTGGCAAAATAAAATATGGTATGCAATCTAAAATACAAATATACAAATGGAAAATCTACTCTCTTTTTTTATAAAATAAAAAAAAAAATCTTGGAGATTCTGTAATGCTTACTCTAAAACTATTTGTTTACACGATAGTGATATTCTTTGTCTCTTTATTCATCTTCGGATTCCTATCTAATGATCCGGGACGTAATCCTGGACGTGAAGAATAAAAAAGAAATATGGTTTTTTTGGTTTTCTTGCTCTAGTTTTTTTTAATGTTCTTTAGTAATATTTTAGCTCTTTCACATTTTTTACTATTAAAATAACTAAAAAAAAGAACTCGCGAAAGATTCGAAAAAAAAAAATAAAAAATTTTCGACGAAAACGGAAAGAGAGGGATTCGAACCCTCGGTACGAAAAACTCGTACAACGGATTAGCAATCCGACGCTTTAGGCCACTCAGCCATCTCTCCCCCAATTGACAAAGGTCAATTACTATGTTATATAAGTCAAAATAAGGCTTGAACAAAGACTTTTATTTAGTTTATTTATATATATATATATTTTTTTTATTTTTTCTTAAAAAATCTTTTCTTTCCCCGGCTTGGCCTGGTCAGTACCTAGCTGGGCCGGGCGTATTTTGTTCCAACTAATCAAATTAAAATCATTTTTTTTTAAAAACAAAAAAGTTTATTATTGATAGTGAAACTCTCTTATAATAAGAGGGACCTTTTATTTCGAGTAATATAGAGGGACCTTTTATTTCGAGTCATAATCCAAACGTCATTTTCTATCTTAATTTTTTAGCTTTATATTTCTTCTATTTTTTTTAATAAAAAATAAATATAAATATTAGTAAAGTCAATTTAAATAAATAAAATAAGATATGAAAACAAGGGAACTGTGAATTCTTGAACAATGCTTTTTTATGTTACGGCTTAAATAGTTTTGTCAAGCCATATCCGACAAAAACAGCGAATCAAAAGATTTAGTATTTAGTTATTGAAATGAGTTCTCATTTCCTAATCTCATTACGTACTCTCGTTAACGCTCTAATTTTCATGATTCTTTTTTGATCCTATCTTTTGATTATGAACAAGTTTCTTGTTCGACAAAAAGTCAATTTATACACAATAATCGGATTGTAGCGGGTATAGTTTAGTGGTAAAAGTGTGATTCGTTCGATTAATCCCTTAACTATTAAGGGGTCCCTTGAGTTTATTAATATCCCATTACGATCAAAAACTTTATCTCGTAAAAAGGATTTCCTCCTTTACCTCTCAATGAAAAATTCGAGGAAGAATATAAATTCTCGTGATTTGGATCCAAGAGCCAAGTAGAAATTGAAAAATTGGATTATGAAATAACGAAACATAATTTTTTTTAATTGGATCAATACTTCCAATTGAATGAGTATCAGTAAGGAATCCATGGATAAAGATAGAAAATTTATTTCTAATCGTAACTAAATCTTCAATTTATATTTTTTTGTATAGGGAAAATTGAAGCAAAAAAGTTATTAACTAATGTCTTTAGTTTATTAAAGACATGGACAAATTTTTTATCTCGATGGAAACAAAAAGCTTTTCCTAAGGATTCTATTAAAATAGAAATAGAGAACGAAATAACTAGAAAGAGTGTTAGATTCCCCTTCTTTTCTATAAGGATCATCTAGAAAGCGGGTCTTGTTGAATACATTCAGACCGAAAAGCTGACATAGATGTTATGGGTCGAATTTTTTTCATTTTGTTCATATCTTACATTTGGAAATTTATCCATCTTCCATAAAGGAGCCGAATGAAACCAAAGTTTCACGTTCGGTTTTGAATTAGAGACGTGAAGAAAAAAAAATCAACGTCGACTATAACCCTTAGCCTTCCAAGCTAACGATGCGGGTTCGATTCCCGCTACCCGCTTGTGCTTACTTTATCTCTTAGCTATAATCAATATTTCTAGCAATCTCTATACTTTAATTTATTATTCTTATTAATATTAAAAAAATAATAAATTAAAAAATTGAAATGAAAAGCGTCCATTGTCTAATGGATAGGACATAGGTCTTCTAAACCTTTGGTATAGGTTCAAATCCTATTGGACGCAATTTTTTTCCATATAACTTTGCGATTTATATGTCAAGAAAGATTTTTTGAATGGTTTAAATAAGAGGTGAGACCC